CAATTTTCCATTAGAAATGACTTTTCCAACATTTGACTCCGTACCACTAAAGGATTTAGCCGCACATTTGAAAAATAGCCCCAAAAATAAAATGAATGCTCGGATAATTGGTTTATATGGATCTTTCCTGGTTGAGACCAAACAAAAAAATGACATTGCCATAAATGGATAAGATAGTATTTCCATTTTTTCATCAAAAAGGGCGTATTCTTTGAAGCCAGAATTGATTTTCCTTGATATCTAACATAATGAATGAAAGGGTCCTTGAAGAACCATAGGGTCGACGGAAAATCCTTATCAAAGACTTCTGCAAAATGTTCTATTTTTGCATAGAAATAGATTCGCTCAAAAAGGACTCCAGAAGATGTTAATCGTAAATAAGAAGATTTGTTACGGAGAAAAAGACAGATGGATTCGTATTCACATACATAAAAATTATATAGGAACAGGAAAAATCTTGGATTCCTTTTTGAAAAAGTAGAAATCCTTTTTTTTGGAGTAATAAGACTATTCCAATTACAATACTCATAAAGAAAGAGCCTTAATAAATGAAAGGAGGAGGCATCTTTCACCCAGTATCGAAGGGTTTGAATCAAGATTTCCAGATGGATAGGGTAGGGTATTTGTACATCTGAGACATAATTTAAATATGGAAATTTTTCCTCAAAAAAAAGAAATATTGAATGAACTGATCGTAAATTATAAGATTTAATGATTTCGGCCTTCTCTAAGGAAGAGATTAATTGTAGGGAAAATGGAATTTCCACAGTGATGGCAAGCCCCTCTGATATTATTTGAGAATACAAATTCTTGTTGTACCCCCAAAATGGATTTTTGTTAGAATCATTAGCAGAAATAATCAAATGATTCTGTTGATACATTCGAGTAATTAAACGTTTTACAATTAGTAAACTAGATTTATTGTCATAACCTACATTTTCCACCAAAATGGAGCTATTTAAACCATGATCGTAAGCAAGTGCATAAAGATATTCCCGAAAAATAAGTGGGTATAGAAAGTCATGTTGACGAGATCTATCTAGTTCTAAATATACTTGAACTTCCTTCATTTTTGAAATTCGATTTGGGTCAAGGATCGAGGATTTATTGGGTTATCAAATAATACATAGTGCGATACAGTCAAAACAGGGTATTCTAATAAAAAAGAAATAGATACCTAGAAAACAAGTAAGACTCATCAACGGACTCTCTCTCCTCGCCTTTTCCATCTAATTGTTTTATATTCGTTCTAGGATAACAAGATAGTTAGAAATCCTTTATTTTCTCAACCCAATCGCTCTTTTGATTTTGGAAAAAAAAAAAAGATCTTTATCAACATACTCTTTCTTCTACACATTTATTGCCACCCCCATAATAATAATATAATGGAAAATAACTAATAGTTAGGATTCATAACAAAAATCAATAATCCATTCATGGGAAAAGCCTTTCCCACATCAAGTACTAATATTTTTGATTTTTAACGTATAATTAGATGGGGTAATCATTCAAATTCAAAACGAAAGCTCGTTCCTCTTTGTTTCCCTATAATTGGAGCCAACAAACTCTATCCATTTATTAATATTAATTCAGCCCAACTGTGAATTTATTTTGTTGCGAGCCAAGAATTCAAACAAGGATTTTGTTTTGGCCCGATCCAATAACAATGAAATATTCTTAGAATTCTCCATTGATACGACATGCTGCTTTTTCCATTCATTCCTTTCTGGATCAGTCGTGGTCTTACAAACTCTACCGATGGTATGGACGAATCCATTGCTTCATAGAAATGTGTAAAAAGTGGAGTCGCACTTAAAAGCCGAGTACTCTACCATTGAGTTAGCAACCCTAAAAAAATAAACTAAAAAAATAATAAGATGGGTAAATACAATCGCAATCAAAATAAAGAAAAAGATTCAATTGGATAATGATAATAAAAAAAAATATTCCATTAAAATCAAAATAGAAAATCCAGAAAAAAGATTTTAAATGTCGAAGTCGAATTGATTCGGAACATAAAAATGTTCAGATCAGATGAAAATACAAGAAATTTTCTCAGATAACAGATAAAAAAAGAAAAATAACAATTTATAGACCGCCTCCTTGTCTCTTATGTTATACATTATTTTGTTATATTATTATATTATTTTCGATTAGTGTCTATTCTATTCTATTTTTTAATTAATATTAAAAAAAAAAAAAAAAATCCTATGGAACGGGAATAGAGGGATTCCTTTATCCCCAATCGGATTATATTGGTTTGATACACTGTTGTCAATATTAATGTTGAAAAAAGAATACAATGTACAAAATAAACGAATTAAAAACTTAAATATTAAATAACATGCAAATTACAAAAACAATTTCTACTAAGAAATAAAAAAACCAAACAATAAAGTTGTATTAACACTACATAAATAATCGACATAGATACAAAAAAAGCGTATGCAAAAATGAAGGAAAAAAAGTAGAGATCGGGTTTATTCAATCAATAAGAATTCAAAAATAGAATAATTCAATCAAATCAATATAAATATATAAGAAAGTTTAACCTAATCTCCCCTTTCTTTTAAAATTTCTTCAGAGAATTCTAACAAAAACCACCTCATTGAGGGTAATGTATTTATAGACCCAATTACTTCATTTAATATTTAATTTAATTTATTCATTTGTCCTTCTTTTTTTTTTTCTATTTTTTATATTATCAATAAAAATATCAATAAAAATGGATTTTTGTAGTTATAGAAAACAGCACTCTATGGCAGCAATAAGAAATCCAAAATTAGGCAAAATTTGGAATTAGGTATGAATAGAGCAAGAGGGCGGGGGGGGATAACAGAGAAAAGGATTATAGAAATCTATATACAAGTGATCCACACCCTCTTTTTTTTATTTATTTATTAATTATTAATTTTATTTAATTATTAATAATTAATTGAAATTCGTTTGTTGATTAGGATAAAGTTCGATAAAAACGCCCGCCTTTTTTGAAATATCCTGAACAGTTCCTGTAGGTTGAGCGCCTTTTTCAAGGAAATATAGAATAACAGGAATATTTAAATGGGTTTGATTCTTTATCGGATCATAAAAACCCACTCTCCGAAGATCTCTCCCCTCTCTTCGGGATCGAACATCAATTGCAACGATTCGATAAACGGCTCATTGGGATAGATATAGATAAACAATATACCCCCCCTAGAAACGTATAAGAAGTTTTCTCCTCGTACGGCTCGAGAAAATTAGAGATTCTGTCTATGTATAGAATTATGATGTCAAATAGATCCATAAAATCGTCAAATCAATTAGACTATGATTTAAATTAAATACTTTTTTCTTATTCTTTCCCGAAAAAAAAAATCACTCGTATTCGCTACCTCATAACTCAAGTTGGATAACTCTCAAATAACTCAAAGGAAAACAAAACCTTTAGTTAGGTATTTGATTTCATTTATTATTTATTGAGCGGTCTCTACCCCCTTTCTTGTCTGTCTCCTTTAGAATCTATTTTTGTCTTCAGTCTAATATAGTTGTTGAGACAATTGAAAATGGTATTTACTTGTTCCACGATCCGTTAGCTTTTCCTTGAATCATTGGGTTTAGACATTATTTCGAGGATCTTTAATCATTTTCAAAATGGCAGCAACATACCAATTTTTTTATTTCTTTCCATCAAAGAATCGTACAAATAGATGGTTGATTCCCCCAGATCCACTTTTGATCGAAATAGTTTTACCAATTCCAACAAATTTGACTTTTTTTTTTTTTTAACTTGCTCGAATTTGATCTTTTCTATTTCTATAGCGAAAATATACTTACGAAGTTATTCTAACTTATTAATTTTCACTAACCCTAGAAACTTGCCCCTGAAAAATGAATCAACTCGGGCTCCATCATGTACTATTTCCATCATCAAACCCTCTCCCCTCCCCCCAAAAAGAAATTCGAGTGGAATAGAACAAACGATGTCGAGAAAGAGCGCCCCCTTTTCTATATAATAGAAAAAAGGGTGGATGTCAGAATCCACGGCTAATGTAATCAGGTCTTTCAAGTCGCACGTTGCTTTTTACCACATCGTTTCAAACGAAGTTTTACCATAACATTCCCCTAGTTTGGAGCCGGCATGTAATTGATTCAATTCTGAAATCATGAATAGTCATTGATTCAATCGATCCATAATAATCCATATTTTTTCCTTCTATATGAATGGAAAATTTCTAAAGTAAAGAAGTATCAAAAAAAATTCAAATTAACTCGATATTGTAGGAATAGAATAGAGATTCTATTTCCATTTTTTTTGATTTTTTAGAAAAATGGAAATTCGAAATATTCTTAAACTTAATCAACAAACGAAATTCAATATAATAACAAATAGAAAAAAAAAATCGAATTAATAATTAATAGAATTCATAATTCAAATTATTATTATTTATATAAATTATTAATTATTATTATTTATATAATTATATATAATTAATTATTATTATTTATATATATATATATTTCTATTTTATTTGATTTTCGACTTTATTTTCTACTTTATACTTATACATTTCTATTTTTAATATACAATAACACGAATCAAAAAAATAAGTTCTTTTTGAATCTACATTTTCAAAGTGACTCGATTTAGAGACGAATCATTAAAAAAAAAAAGAAGAATCACATTCTACCCAATATTATATACTCTTAAACAGAAGGTTTCTCAAAAAGGGGAAATGGGAAATCTTTATTATGATATACAATTTTTATTCAGATATGATATATATCATGAATGGATATGCTCTGGGACGGAAGGATTCGAACCTCCGAATAGCGGGACCAAAACCCGTTGCCTTACCGCTTGGCCACGTCCCATTTCTATTTCTATTCGACACTAATAAACACTATTATTGATATTAGTTGTTCGTCAATTCCAGTCCAAATATCTAAATATCTATAGAATAGATTGTTGCTAGAATTTTGATATGTCTAGATATAGAATGAAACTGAAATTTTTGATCATTACATATAATTCAATTAAGATATTGCATGAAAGTCGGATTTCTTCTATTTTTTTTTCAGAATGGAAAGATTTTGAATTGGATAAGTTCAAATCAAATAAAAAAAGTAGGCGCCAACTTTTTTTTATTTGATTCATCTAATTAATTCTATTTTGCTTTTTTGATTATTTTGATTTTCGATTAAAATTCGATTTTGGATTTCTTTTTTTAATTAAAAACTCAAATTTTTAATATATAATATTAATATTTGAATATTAATAATAATATTGAAATAATAATGAATTTCTTTATTATTATTAATTTCTTTTATATTTTATTTAATTTATGTATATTAAATAGTATATATTAATAGTATATATTAAATAGTATATATTAATAGTATATATTAATAGTATATATATATTAATACTATATATAATAGTATAAATGTATAAATCATAATAAAAAATAACAAAAAAACGAAATGAAGTTGAAAATTCATTTATTAGAAAATTAAGAATATATTTTGATTATATAATTCTATATTATTAAGAAATTATTAATAATATTAACTTAAACTTAATTTGAATTAATTTAACTCACAAAAAGAAAAAATACAATTATCTTAAAGAACAAAATGTTTGTTATGCTTAATATCTTTAGTTTGGTCTGTATTTGTATTAACTCTGCCCTTTATTCAAGTAGTTTTTTCTTCGCGAAATTACCTGAAGCCTACGCTTTTTTGAATCCAATTGTAGATATTATGCCAGTAATACCTCTACTCTTTTTTCTCTTAGCTTTTGTTTGGCAAGCTGCTGTAAGTTTTCGATGAGATCTTTAATTTGAATACTGTCCTAGAAAAATTCGAACATTTTAACAATTTGAATTTCTAAGATCAGATAAGTTTTACAGTGTGAATCCTCATGTGTAGTATAGGAAAATATATTCCCTTTCTTTTTCTTTTTTTTTTTAATGATCTTGGAGATTGTGTAATGCTTACTCTAAAACTTTTTGTTTACACGGTAGTGATATTCTTTGTTTCTCTTTTCATCTTCGGATTCTTATCTAACGATCCAGGACGTAATCCGGGACGTGAAGAATAAAAAATATGATATTTTATTCTTTTGTGTTCTGTGTTTTCCTTGCTTGTGCTTGATTTTTGAAATATTCTTATTATCCATTTTACATCTTTAACTATTCAATTTAAATAATTAATAATAAGAAATATCGTTAATAAAAAAAATCAAACAAACAAAGAAAAGAAACAAAAGAGGCTCCGTTCTAGAAATTCAAATAAAAATACCAAATCATCCATGGAAACGGAAAGAGAGGGATTCGAACCCTCGGTACGAAAAATTCGTACAACGGATTAGCAATCCGACGCTTTAGTCCACTCAGCCATCTCTCCCCAATTGAAAAAGGCCCTTTTTATTAGTTTATTTTTCTTTTCAAATATTAATTTATTAATATTAATTCAATATTTAATTACTATTTTCTATTTTGAATTTTTCATTATATTTTTTTTCTATAATATCTTTTCTATAATTCTATAATTAGATCGATAATTCGAATATTATTAGAATATTCTATAGAATAATTCTATTTCTATATATCTATTTTTATATAATAGAAAATGCAAAATTCTATAGAATTCTATAGAATTTTAGAATTCAAATAATTTATCTAAATCCAAATAATTTATATAGAATTCTATAGAATATATATTCTATAATAATATATACTAGAATTATATTCGAATTATCGAATTAATAGATCTAATTAATAGAATAAGAATTAATAATATAAACTAAACTATTTTGAATATTCTATAGAAATAGAAAGAAATCGCATATTTTTATATTTTCTATAAATAATTATTAATTAGAATCTCAAATTTTTTAGTATTTTTTAGAATATTTCTTAATTTTATTACTATTTTAATATTGAATTCTTTATTTTTGATTCATTTTTTATTTTGATATTCTAAATAAATCAAAAAAAATATAATTCTAATTAATATATATATTAAATATATATAATTTATATAATTCTAATTGAATATTCAAATCCAAATTTAGAAATATAATAAATAATTCAATTAATTTTAAATTTCTATTTACTATTTTAATATTATATTTGAATATTAATAATTTTTGAATATTAATAATTAATAAAAAAAAGAATTGAACTCAGGATTCTTGCACAATGCATTTTTATGTTATGGCTTAAGTAGTTTTGTGGAGATGCATCTGTCAAAACACCTTTAGTAAAACTAAATCCAAAAAGAAAACAAAAAGAAAATGAGTCCTCTTTTCTTAATTTCATTAGATCCCCACGTCAACACTATAAATTTCATGATTCTTTTATGATCCTATTTCTGATTCCCTTGTTGGACAAAAGTCCCATTTATATACAATAATCGCATTGGAGCGGGTATAGTTTAGTGGTAAAAGTGCGATTCGTTCTATGGATCCCTTACTAGTTAAGGGATCACTCGTTTGATCCATATTCCGATCAAAAA